GTTTAATAACTCATAATCAGATCTCGATAACTAAATATTTGCAACTTGACAAATTAAAGGAAACTTTTCAAGTATTTAAATATTATTTAATGGGCGAAAACGGGAGAATTTATAAGCCCGATCTATGCAGTAACATCGTTTTGAATCCATTAAATTTTAATTGGCATGTTCTCTATCATGATTATCATCATAATTCTTGTGAAAAAAGATGTACAATAATTAACCTTGGGCAATTTCTTTGTGAAAATGTGTGTATAGCTAAAAACGAACCACACCTAAAATCGGGTCAAGTTCTAATTGTTCAAATGGATTCTGTAGTAGTAAGATCGGCTAACCCTTATTTGGCGACTCCAGGAGCAACTGTTCATGGCCATTATGGAGAAATGCTTTATGAAGGAGATATATTACTTACATTTATATATGAAAAATCGAGATCTGGTGATATAACACAAGGTCTTCCAAAAGTGGAACAGGTATTAGAAGTGCGTTCGATTGATTCAATATCGATGAATCTAGAAAAGAGAGTTGAGGGTTGGAACCAGCATATAACAAGAATTCTTGGCATTCCCTGGGGATTCTTGATTGGTGCTGAGCTAATTATTGCGCAAAGTCGTATTTCTTTGGTTAATAAGATCCAAAAGGTTTATCGATCCCAGGGGGTGCAGATCCATAATAGACATATAGAAATTATTGTGCGTCAAATAACATCAAAAGTATTGGTTTCAGAAGATGGAATGTCTAATGTTTTTTCACCCGGTGAACTAATTGGATTGTTGCGAGCTGAACGAACGGGACGTGCTTTGGAAGAAGCGATCTTTTACCGAGCCCTATTATTGGGAATAACGAAAACATCTCTGAATACTCAAAGTTTTATATCCGAAGCGAGTTTTCAAGAAACGGCTCGAGTTTTAGCAAAGGCCGCTCTCCGGGGTCGTATCGATTGGTTGAAAGGTCTGAAAGAGAACGTTGTTTTAGGAGGGACGATACCCGTTGGTACCGGATTCAAAAGATTAATGCACCGTTCAAGGCCAAGGCAACATAACAAGATTACTTTGAAAAACAAAATTTTTCGAGGGAGAAATGAGAGATATTTTGTTCCACAACAGAAAATTATTTGATTTTTTCATTTCAAAGAATTTATGTGATATATCAGAGCAATCATTTGGAGGATTTAATCATTCCTAAGAGCGGATTCATCCTTTTCCTTTCAACGCGGTCATTTTATTTGGTAATAGTAATAAAGATAATAACGAATAGAAAAAAATGAATGGCCTGATCTGATCGTGTATCAACGGCCAATCTTCGGTAGAAAAGAAGGTTCCATCGGAACAATTATTTATTTCTATTTCAGGATACCTGATCTCTTTTTTTTTTTTCAAATAAAAAAAAAAGAGAGAGAAAGTGGGGGGATAAATGACAAAAAGATATTGGAACATAACTTTGGAACAGATGATGGAAGCAGGAGTTCATTTTGGCCATGGTACTAGGAAATGGAATCCTAGAATGGCACCTTATATATCCGCAAAGCGTAAGGGTATTCATATTACAAATCTTACTAAAACTGCTCGTTTTTTAGCAGAAGCTTGTGATTTAGTTTTTGATGCAGCAAGTAGTAGAAAACAATTCTTAATTGTTGGTACCAAAAAAAGAGCAGCTGATTCAGTAGCGCGGGCTGCAATAAGAGCTCGGTGTCATTATGTTAATAAAAAATGGATCGGTGGTATGTTAACGAATTGGTATACTACAGAAAGGAGACTTCGTAAGTTCAGGGACTTGAAAACGAAACAAATGACGGGGAGACTCAACTGTCTTACGAAAAGAGAGGCCGCTATGGTGAGGAGACAAGTATCTCGCTTGGAAACATATCTGGGCGGCATTAAATATATGAGGGGGTTACCCGATATTGTAATAATTGTTGATCAGCAAGAAGAATATATGGCTCTTCAAGAATGTATCACTTTGGGAATTCCAACGATTTGTTTAATCGATACAAATTGTGAACCGGATCTCGCGGATTTTTCGATTCCAGCTAATGATGATGCTATAGCTTCAATCCGATTAATTCTTACCAAATTAGTATTTGCAATTTGTGAGGGTCGTTCTAGCTATATACGAAATTCTTGATTAATAATAAGATAAATAAATTATTTGGTTTGGGGAACTCCATAGATTTATGGAATATGTGATTAGTTGGTATTCAAAATCAAAAAATCAAGTAGACAAGCCGAAAAAGAGATGGTTGAATCAAAATAATTCCTTTTAAAGTTGTATTTCTTTCAGAGGGCAATATGAATGTTCTATTATGTTCCATCAACACATTAAAAAGATTATACGATATATCGGCTGTGGAAGTAGGCCAACATTTGTATTGGCAAATAGGGGGTTTCCAAGTTCATGCCCAAGTACTTATTACTTCTTGGGTTGTAATTGCTATTTTATTAGTTTCAGCCATTATAGCTGTTCGAAATCCACAAACCATTCCTACTGACGGTCAGAATTT